AGATTTATGGACTTTATTATATCAGAACAAAAGTGATTCAATTCAATCAATTATCAATTACTAGTATTATAATGATATTACATATTCCAACCCCTCACCTAGATAAAGATAGAATAAGCAGAAACAGTACAACGTTGATTTTTTCTTCCTTAACCCCTCTTTTGGATTTCGTTGTAAAAAAAAAAGATTTGCCGATAAAAGAAAGAGAAACTTTGACCTATTATCTTATTATTACTATAATTCGTAAAATACGCTTGGGAAGCTAACCAAATTTAGACTTTTTTCATCAACCGATTCAATGAAAAATTGAAATATTTTATGAAAATTCGATGCGGGCATCATATATTCTATTTTTTTAATAGCCAATTATATATCTATCTGAGTAAGTTCTGCTCTGGTTGCTTTACATATATAAATATTTTATTATATAATCAAAATTGAGAAAAGTGGAAATTAAGAAAGATATTTTATTATTGAAAAGAATCAAGAAAATTTTGTTATTATTTCGACTTTCTTATGTCATTAGGGAAACATAGTTTGAGATCCAAATCTAAGAATCATTCATGAATCATGAATTCGCAGTCAAGTCACAAGTCAATAGTTAATGGTTCAAAATTTTAATGAATTTTTTTGTGACAAAAAGCCCACATTTTCCGTTTCAATAGAAAGGATAGAGGAAGTTTTTAGGTATTGTGTATTTGGCGATACTATACAATAAGTCGAAGGGATGGATCTAAAAAAAAAGGAATGGTTTCTTTTGGTTAAGGCAAACGGGATTCAAGATGCAAGTAAACAAAAAAATAAGTTCAGTAATCCGCCCCAAAGAAAAAAGGGGGTAATAGTGTCATCTATTTTTTTGGTTTTTTGGCGACATGGCCGAGCGGTAAGGCGGAGGACTGCAAATCCTTTTTTCCCCGGTTCAAATCTGGGTGTCGCCTGATCAACAAAAGACCAAAAATCTCTTCTTTTTTTTTTATTGATTGATATAACTAACCGAAATACTCCCTAACAGGGGGCGGCAATTGCTACGTGCTTGATTCGAAGCATATGGAGGCTCTCCAAAGATCTGTAACTTTTTGTGTCTAGGATTAAAAAAAGGACGTATTATGAAGGGAGTCGAGAAGTCTTGATAACCCGCACACTACTAATGGAATATTTACTGATCGAGCCTTTAATTAGATTGGATAACCAAAGGGGAGTCTAAGTATTAGTAATTGTGGAGAAATTACTTTAGTCTACAAAGTAACGACTGTCTTTGATCAGATATTCGACCAATATTTGATTGTATAATTCAATATAAAAAAGTGGCAAAAAAACTTCTGTTCAGCAACCGCCGGTCAAGATTATAATCGACTGTCTCTCCATTTTAGAGACTATAAAGAAAGATCAAATGTGAAAAAAATAGAGGTATATGTGTGATAGATAATGATTTACCTTGGTTATGGTTATAATATAAATAATATATATAGTTTTTATTCCATTCCGTTTTTTATGAATGAATTTTGGAGGTTAACAAAAGAATAGGTCTTTTTTCCTACATGCTATATTAATAATACTCCCTTGGCCGCGGGGGTCATTGCATCTTTTGCTTGTGCTTAATCTTTCCCAATTCGACTCGAAATCATAATGATAAGAAAATTTGGATACAAATTTTTTATAAGTGCATTATTTATTATTGGATTGGTTCATTAAATAAAGAGTTTGCGGCAAGAATCCCCTTTTGACTATACACCCCGGATTTCACTATTATTAGTGAACAAGAATGGAATAATTCTTTCATATTCATAGAGATAGGGGACATAATTCACATGGATATAATAAGTCTCGCTTGGGCTGCTTTAATGGTAGTCTTTACCTTTTCCCTTTCACTCGTAGTATGGGGAAGAAGTGGACTTTAGAAGTACTATTAATGTAATTTTTTGCGGTAAGTAATCAAATCAAACTTTATGAATTGTTTTATAGATCATTTTAAGATCATTTTACAAAGCGTTTTGTTTGAACTTTAACGTTTAAAACGAGAATAATGTCAATCAAACAGATATTTCAATGATTCCCATGTTTGTATTTTGGAAGGGGATACGGGTGGGGGTAGTAAGAAATTAAAATTTTTCAAAAGTATCTATTTCGCCGCAGGGCTCTTATCAGGCTTTCTTATCAGACTTATATGGGGACAATGAGTAACAACAGAACAGGCCACTTCTTATTATTTTGTATTTAATTTGTTTGACTCTTTAAAGTAAAGAAAAAGATGTTCTGTTAGTAATATTAAGCGGATGCGTACTTTCTAGGGTAAAGAACATATACACAGGGGTTGTTCAACAAGATACTACGCATAATAAAAACTTGCTCCGGGCGAGTCACATATTGTGTACTGACCTCTTGCTTTATTGTTGTAGAAATTGGATTTATGCTTTATCGACATCGACTCATTTCATATCGTGATTCAAGTGTTACAAATTGGTAATGTTTACTGCTCCTTTTAGAAATTTTAAGAAGTTCCCATACTCCCTTCCGTTATCGACTCAATCAAGTACTTCTTTGAAATGCTAAAAAAAGATTCAAGATTACTGGCTTTTATTTTCTTAAATTAATGGGCGCTCTGCCCAGAGACTTTTTACTGACTTCTTTTCTAATAGGATAGTATGGTAGAAAGAAATATATCAATCTTTCTACCATATTATCAAATCTCACAGAAGACTGTTGATTCTAGCCTGCGTATTTAATTGAAGATTTAAGAAACGAAATTGGAATCCTTTGTTTATTTCTTAAAGCATTCTCATTGATAAGGACTTAAGAAGTCAAGTTTCATTCAAATTAATTGTTTTGGCTGACCGTTTTTACATATATGATAAGTAAAAAAGCAGTAGGAACTAGAATAAAGAGTGCAGTAGCAATAAATGCGAGAATATTTACTTCCATAATCTGATTGGTTTTTACTTCGCAATAACTCGGGATTTAATCCCATAGAGATAATAAAAATTTCGACTGTAAATTCAACGGGATGAATTACATCTCGATGATATTGAATTGCATCAATATTGGGCTATCAAATCACTTCGTCGTCGCGAATTGAATAGTATAACATAGGAAGATCCTTTATCCATACTAAAAAAAAAAATTAAATGCGTAATCAAGAAATCTTTATATTTCTTATTCTTTTACACTCTTTCTACAACCTGCCGTCTTCTTAATCATCGAATTAAATCTCATCTGACCGTTTTTCACTTACATTGCATTGACCCCATAAAAAATAACAACAATAGAAGTAAAATGAAAGGGGGAAAGGGGTTAAACTCGAAACTCTTATTCTTTTTTATGATATAATTTTCTTACATACAAGAAAAATAAAAATGTTAAAAAGCCAAATTCAGGTTCAATTTTGTAGTGTACAAGACAAGAATTCTAGTTGTGTATGTGCTCCCGATAAATGTCTGAGACTCTGTCCCATTCCCGTTAGATAGAGGCAATAAATTAAAAGATCAGACGCAGTACGCTATACCTTGGAATCCGTAATATATGTTCCCAATAATTGGACTAAGAAAATTCTATCTTTCTTCCCACCAATCGGTACTAGTTGAAGTAATTAAAATTTATATGTTTGTGTTTGATGAGAAATAACGAAAAAAGAAAAAAAATCTCTATTGAGAAGGTTGAATGACTGAAATTCTATACTTTAATTCCATTCATTTCGTTGTGCCTCTTTTGCCATAAAATGAATAGATGAGTTGATGTGTTTATTTGATCCGTCGGGACTGACGGGGCTCGAACCCGCAGCTTCCGCCTTGACAGGGCGGTGCTCTGACCAATTGAACTACAATCCCAGGAAATAAGGTATACCACATCAATATTTTGATAATTGAATTCAAACCCTTTTTTCGTCTTGTAACAGAGACGCGGGTTATATAGTGATATCGGCATGGCTATGCACGTTCTTTTGGATGAGAACGACACAAATTACATGACTAGTGATCCTTTCCTTAATTACAAATCGATAATAAATCTTTCGATAAAAAATATTTTTTATCGTTTCCTTAGACTTTCTTTATATTTACAGATAATGATATGAATCTCGATCATTATATTATCTAGATCCGAATCCGAATTTTTTTGAACAAAAAAATCGAGCAGGTAGATATATAGAAAAATATAATTCTTTTATTCCCACATATCGTATGTTCTGGAAGACAAAAATTTTCATCTCAAGGCAAGGTCTTTGAGCGAATTCTTGGGCCGAGCTGGATTTGAACCAGCGTAGACATATTGCCAACGAATTTACAGTCCGTCCCCATTAACCGCTCGGGCATCGACCCAGAAAAAAACAATTCAACTTTCAATGTAATGTTAGGCTTATTGATGATGCACGCTCAACTTCCTTTTGTAGTACCCTACCCCCAGGGGAAGTCGAATCCCCGCTGCCTCCTTGAAAGAGAGATGTCCTGAACCGCTAGACGATGGGGGCATGCGTGTCCGACCGCCACCATACTATAAGCATAGTATCAACAGTTTTTCGAAATTGTCAATAGAGACAATCGAATGTAAGAATATGATTCGCTCCAAGGGATCCTTCTGCCCTGCACTTTTTTTAGCTCGTTATTCCTATTTATTTTATGAATCCTTAATTCTAACCGACATTCCATTTGATTCGATATATAAAGCCATTCTCATTATACATCTTATTGCTTTTTATTAGTTAGTTATTAGAATATATTCGAATTTCAAAACGTCAAGCGGAACAAGCGGAATACGAAATTCAATATGAAAAAAATAAATAGTTTCGACTAGTTTCTTATAAATATTTAAATATAACTAATTAATTAAGGGGACAAATCGCATTTCTACCGCACATGAGTTAATGAAATATCTTGGATCTATGTAGAATTGGTAGGTATATGTATATCAAGTAATTTTTGTTCTGATGGGTATCGATTTAAGAAAATAAAAATGAGGGTCGGCTTGATTCATTGAAGTGATAGTTTAAAAAGATCAATTTACTTTATTCT